AGACAACAATTAGCCAATCTAGATTTACGAATTATTATAGATTCTTCATTGGTAGAATGGAAAGAATTGGAGGAAGAGGAACCCACAGGGAATGAATGGGAAGATCGGAAAGTTGGAAGAAGAAAAGATTTTTTGCTTAGACGCATGGAATTGGCTAAGCATTTTATTCAAACAAATATAGAACCAAAATGGATGGTTTTGTGTCTATTACCAGTTCTTCCTCCTGAGTTGAGACCAATCTATCATATAGATGAGGATAAACTAGTGACCTCGGATATTAATGAAATCTATAGAAGAATTATCTATCGGAATAATACTCTTACAGATCTATTAACAACAAGTATAGCTACGCCAGAAGAATTAATAATATCTCAGGAAAAATTGCTACAAGAAGCCGTGGATGCACTTCTTGATAATGGAATTTGTGGACAACCAATGAGGGATGATCATAATAGAGTTTACAAGTCGCTTTCAGATGTAATTGAAGGCAAAGAAGGAAGAGTTCGCGAGACTCTGCTTGGTAAACGGGTCGATTATTCAGGACGGTCAGTCATTGTCGTCGGCCCTTCACTTTCATTACATCGATGTGGATTGCCTCGGGAAATAGCAATAGAACTTTTCCAGGCATTTGTAATTCGCGACCTAATTAGAAAAAATATTGCTTCGAACATCGGAGTTGCTAAGAGTCAAATTCGAAAAAAAAAACCGATTGTATGGGAAATACTTCAGGAAATTCTGGATGACCATCCTGTATTGTTGAATAGAGCGCCTACTCTGCATAGATTAGGCATACAGGCATTCCTCCCTATTTTAGTGGAGGGGCGTGCTATTTGTTTACATCCATTAGTTTGTAAGGGCTTCAATGCAGACTTTGACGGGGATCAAATGGCTGTTCATGTGCCTTTATCTTTGGAAGCTCAAGCAGAGGCACGTTTACTTATGTTTTCTCATATGAATCTTTTGTCTCCAACTATTGGAGATCCCATTTCTGCACCAACTCAAGATATGCTTAGTGGACTCTATGTCTTAACGAGTGGAAATCGTCGGGGTATTTGTGTAAATAGGTATAATCCATGTAATCGCAGAAACTATCAAAATGAAGATAATAAGTATACAAAAATAAAAGAACCCTTTTTTTGTAATGCCTATGATGCAATTGGAGCTTATCGGCAAAAACGAATCAATTTAGGTAGTCCTTTGTGGCTGCGGTGGCGACTAGATCAACGCGTTATTGCTGCAAGAGAAACTCCCATCGAAATTCACTATGAATCTTTGGGGACCTATTATGAGATTTATGGACACTATCTAATAGTAAGAAGTATAAAAAAAGAAATTCTTTATATATATATTCGAACCACTCTTGGTCATATTTCTCTTTATCGAGAAATAGAAGAAGCCATACAAGGGTTTTGGCAGGGCTGTTGTAATTCTATGCTACCAGCGGGAATTCGAGTCTCACCGGGTTAACTAGGACTAGAATTGCGGAATTTCTACATGAATCAAGATCTATAAAAGGAAGTTTTCCAATCACTGACTCAAACCCATTGTCAAATTCTACTCAGCGCAATATGGAGGTACTGATGGCAGAACGACCCACTCAGGTCTTTCACAATAAAGTGATAGACGGAACTGCCATGAAACGACTTATTAGTCGATTTATTGATCACTATGGAATAGGATATACATCACATATCCTGGATCAAGTAAAGACTCTGGGTTTCCGACAAGCTACCGCCGCATCCATTTCATTAGGAATTGATGATCTTTTAACAATACCTTCTAAAAGATGGCTAGTTCAAGACGCTGAACAACAAAGTTTTATTTTGGAAAAACACCATCATTATGGGAATGTACACGCGGTAGAAAAATTACGTCAATCGATCGAGATCTGGTATGCCACAAGTGAATATTTGCGACAAGAAATGAATCCGAATTTTCGGATGACCGATCCTTTTAATCCAGTGCATATAATGTCTTTTTCGGGAGCCAGAGGAAATGCCTCTCAGGTACATCAATTAGTAGGTATGAGAGGATTAATGTCGGATCCCCAAGGACAAATGATTGATTTACCCATTCAAAGCAATTTACGTGAAGGACTCTCTTTAACAGAATATATTATTTCTTGCTACGGAGCCCGTAAAGGAGTTGTGGATACCGCTATTCGAACATCGGATGCAGGATATCTCACGCGCAGACTTGTTGAAGTAGTTCAACACATTGTTGTACGTCGAACAGATTGTGGCACCGTCCGAGGTATTTCTGTAAGTCCTCGAAATGGAATGATGGCGGACAGGATTTTTATCCAAACATTAATTGGGCGTGTATTAGCAGATCATATATATATAGGTTCGCGATGCATTGCTACTAGAAATCAAGATATTGGGGTTGGGCTTGTCAATAGATTCATAACTTTTAGAGTACAACCCATCTCTATTCGAACCCCCTTTACTTGTAGGAGTACATCTTGGATTTGTCAATTATGTTATGGCCGGAGTCCAGCTCATGATGACCTGGTCGAATTGGGAGAAGCTGTAGGTATTATTGCAGGTCAATCGATTGGAGAACCGGGCACTCAATTAACATTAAGAACTTTTCATACCGGCGGGGTATTCACAGGGGGCACTGCAGAACACGTGCGAGCCCCTTCTAATGGAAAAATAAAATTCAATGAGGATTTGGTTCATCCGACACGTACACGTCATGGACATCCTGCTTTTCTATGTTCTAGAGACTTGTATGTAACTATTGAGAGTGAAGATATTATACACAATGTGTGTATTCCGCCCAAAAGTTTTCTCTTAGTTCAAAACGATCAATATGTAGAATCAGAACAAATCATTGCTGAGATTCGCGCGAGAACATCCACTTTGAATTTGAAAGAGAAGGTTCAAAAACATATTTATTCTGACTCAGAAGGTGAAATGCATTGGAATACCGATGTGTACCATGCACCCGAATTCACATATGGTAATATTCATCTCTTACCAAAAACAAGTCATTTATGGATATTATTAGGGGAGCCCTGGAAATCCAGTCTAGGCCCCTGTTCGATCCACAAGGATCAAGATCAAATGAACGCTTATTCTCTTTCTGTTAAGCGAAGATATATTTCTAACCCCTCAGTAACTAATAATCAAGTGAGACACAAATTTTTTAGTTCGTATTTTTCTGGTAAAAATCAAAAAGGAGATAGGATTCCTGATTATTCAGAACTTAATCGAATGACATGTATTGGTCGTTGTAATCTTAGATATCCGGCCATTCTCGAGGGGAATTCTTATTTATTGGCAAAGAGGCGAAGAAATAGAGTCATCATCCCACTCGAATCAATTCAAGAAGGCGAGAACCAACTAATACCTTCTTCAGGTATCTCAATTGAAATCCCCAGAAATGGTATTCTCCATAGAAATAGTATTCTTGCTTATTTCGATGATCCTCGCTATATCAGAAAGAGCTCGGGACTTACTAAATATGAGACCAGAGAACTTAATTCAATCGTCAACGAAGAGGATTTGATTGAGTATCGAGGAGTCAAGGTATTTTGGCCAAAATACCAAAAGGAAGTAAATCCCTTTTTTTTTATTCCCATGGAAGTCCACATTTTGTCCGAATCTTCTTCCATAATGGTACGGCACAATAGTATTATTGGGGTAGATACACAAATCACTTTAAATAGAAGAAGTCGGGTAGGCGGATTGGTCCGAGTGAAGAAAAAAGCAGAAAAAATTAAACTGATAATATTTTCTGGAGATATCCATTTTCCTGGAAAGACAAATGAGGCATTCCGATTGATACCACCAGGAGGGGGAAAACAAAATTCCAAAGAATACAAAAAATTAAAAAATTGGCTATATATCCAACGAATCAAACTTTCCAGGTATGAAAAAAAATATTTTGTTTTGGTTCAACCCGTAGTCCCATATAAAAAAACGGATGGTATAAATTTAGGAAGACTTTTCCCGCCGGATCTCTTGCAGGAAAGTGATAATCTACAACTTCGAGTTGTCAATTATATCCTTTATTACGACCCAATTCTTGAAATTTGGGACACAAGTATTCAATTAGTTCGGACTTGTTTAGTGTTGAATTGGGACCAAGACAAAAAGATTGAAAAGGCCTGTGCTTCCTTTGTTGAAATAAGGACAAATGGTTTGATTAGAGATTTTCTAAGAATCGACTTAGCAAAGTCACCTATTTCGTATACCGGAAAAAGGAACGATCTATCGGGTTCAGGATTGATCTCTGAGAATGGATCAGATCGCGCTAATGTCAATCCATTTTCTTCCATTTATTCCTATTCCAAGGCAAGGATTCAAGAATCCCTTAATCCAAATCAAGGAACTATTCATACGTTATTGAATCGAAATAAGGAATCTCAGTCTTTGATAATTTTGTCATCATCCAATTGTTCTCGAATAGGCCCATTCAACGATGTAAAATCTCCCAATATTCTAAAAGAATTAATCAAAAAAGACCCCCGAATTCCAATTAGGAATTTGTTGGGCCCCTTAGGAACAGGCTTTCCAATTTCTAATTTTGATTTATTTTCCCATTTAATAACCCATAATCAGATCTTGGTAACTAACTATTTCCAACTTGATAATTTAAAACAGATTTTTCAAATACTTAAATATTATTTACTGGATGAAAATGGTAAAATTTATAATCCCTATTCCTGCAGTAACATCATTTTGAATCCATTAAATTTGAATTGGTATTTTCTCCATTACAATTATTGTGAAGAGACATCTACAATCGTTAGTCTTGGGCAGTTTCTTTGTGAAAATGTATGTATAGCCAAAAAAGGACCCCATTTAAAATCGGGTCAAGTTCTAATTCTTCAAGTTGATTCTGTGGTAATACGATCAGCTAAGCCTTATTTGGCTACTCCAGGAGCAACTGTTCATGGACATTATGGGGAAATCATTTACGAAGGAGATACATTAGTTACATTTATATATGAAAAATCAAGATCTGGTGATATAACTCAAGGTCTTCCA